AAAAAAAATAAGTATTTCCAAAAAAATTGTTTGTTTTATTCATGTATTGAATTTTACCAAAAGAAAAAGATTCATTGAAATTCAATACATGGTTTTTATTATAAAAAGGTCTTATGTCTTTTCGAAATGTAATGACTAAAAGTGCTACTGATAATAATGATCCGCATAAAAGAGCTGCATACCCCAATACCATCATACTTACGTGCATTATTAACCACTCAGATTGGAGAGCAGGTACTAATATTTCGGATTGATGTATTTCAGTTAAAAGACCTGAAGTAGCAAAGCCTTGTGTAAAAAGAACACTTGGTGCCGTTATTGTACTTAAATCATTTTTCTTTTTTTTTAAATACGGAACAATATGAATAATGGAGAAACTCCATGAAAGAAAGATTAATGATTCATATAAATTACTTAATGGAAAATGTCCCGAATAAATCCAACGAGTTACTAATAATCCTGTTATACATAAAAAAGCCGCGATCATGCCCCTTTTTGACGAATCAGATAGTTTTACGATTTCATCGACTAATAAGGTTATTAAATGAATTGTAATTACAATTGAAACAATCGAAAAGGAAATATGAGTTAATATATGCTCTAAAGTTAAAAATATCATAAAAATTTTTAAATTTTTAAAAAGTAAAGGGGGTCCCTTAATTACGAAGGGAAAATCAGTAATTGAATTTATTATAGAATTTATTTTATTTTTTTTTAGAAGAGGGCATGCCGCTACTCGGACTCGAACCGAGATGCTCTAGCACTGCTTCCTAAGAGCAGCGTGTCTACCAATTTCACCATAGCGGCTTGCTCAAACTTATAATAGCGTATTTCTATTCAATAGTCGAGACTAAAAAAGTTAATTCAATAGAATATTTTTGAAGAAAGAATCAAATTGATGAATAAAAATGAATCTTTAAATTACTATTCATTTTTTTTTTCACTTCGGCCTTTCGTGAAGTTTATCCTCGTCGGCAATTGACCTATTCTAACTAACTAGTTCTACCCCCGGATAGGGGGATAGAACTTAAAAAAAGTCTTTTCTTTTTTTTTTTTTTACGAATTAAATAATAAAAAATTAGCATTCTGCAAATCATAAGACCCAAATGCAAAAAGAATTTCATATTGATTAGTTCAAAAGAATAGGCGATGGAGTCTACATATAAAATTCGACAACTTTTTGAGTCACGTAAATTTAGATTCTCGCAATTTTTTATTACTTATTTGTTTGTTGAACAAAAAAACTTTTTGACTGCCCGGTGGAAAGAGATTTACCCAAGGAAAAGGCTTTTAAAGCCGCCCAATATCCTTTTTTTTTCCAACTATTTTTACGAATGCGTTTTTTTGATATAGAAGTACGTTTTTTTGGAACTGCCATTTGAAAATTAAGAGATTACTCCTTATTCTATTGGATGTGAAAGACATCTATTGTTCAAAAGAAGTGGTTTTTTGCTATGTCATTATTGATTTTTTTTAAGAGAATTCTCTTAAAAAAAATCATAAAAAATAGTATTCGAAATAGAATAAAACATTCTTCAAACTAAAATCAAAAATATATATGATATGTCATCATGTGATTTGTTAATTGATCAAGATCCAGAAAAAAAATACACTGAATTGTAATTTACAAATTCTAATGAAATTAGTAATTATACATAACATAGCTTTATAAACAATATTTTTAGTAAATTTTTCTTTAGTTTCTAAAATTGAAAATAAAGCGGCGTGTAGTAGATTCCTTCCTATAAATCCTATAAATGTATTTTATTGAGATAGAAATTAATTAATCAATTTCAGAATGAACTAGTTAATTATTTTGAATAAATGAAATAATAAAGAAAAAAGGGAGTTATTATTTCATTAAGCTAACTTAGTTCATACTATGATTTATATCAAAATTCAATATTTTGTTTTTAGTGTTTTATTTCTGCTTGTGCTGTATTGATCTAAATTATTGTAAGAGTAATAATAATTGGAATTTTCAACATCTTCCTAAAAAGTTTAGTAAATAACTAATATTTTATACTAGTAAATTGTAAATTAGTAATATTATTTTACCAATTGTGCCTTCTTAATTTAAATCTTTGACGTATTTAAGAAAGACACATAATAAGTAAGAATAAAAAATTAGATTTTAGTTAGTTTCAATTAATGCATATCTTTATTTTTTTATTAACCCTTTCCAATTTTAAAAAGATAAAAGGCCCGGTAATTGGAAAACAATTCAGAATAAAAACTTTTTTATTTTTATGGAACATACATATGAATATGCCTGGATAATACCTTTTGTTCCACTTCCAGTTCCTGTATTAATAGGAGTGGGACTTCTTCTTTTTCCAAACGCAACAAAAAAGCTTCGACGTATGTGGGCTTTTAAGAGTGTTTTACTGTTAAGTATAGTCATGATTTTGTCGATAAATCTGTCTATTCAGCAAATAAATAGTAGTTCCATATATCAATATGTATGGTCTTGGATCATCACTAATGATTTTTCTTTAGA